CTTCCCTTCCGTATTATTTCTATACTCTATATTTTTTTATTAATTTTATTAATATGAATTAAGAGTCCTTTTCTTAATTGATTTATTCTATTAACTACTCTTTATTTCTTATTCTATTAACCATTGATTCTTATCTTATTCAAATCATATCGGTAGAGTTGATTGACAACTGGAAGAAGCGGTTCATACAATGGGCATCGGATAGACGTTAGGCAAATATGCCGCCCCTATCGTCTAGCGGTTTAGGACATCTCTCTTTCAAGGAGGCAACGGGGATTCGACTTCCCCTGGGGGTAGGGGATACTACAAAGGTAAGTTGATCATATTATGGATTACCAATATACCCCGAAGCACCAAAACAAAGAGGTTCTTCTTGGGTCTGGGTCGATGCCCGAGCGGTTAATGGGGACGGACTGTAAATTCGTTGGCAATATGTCTACGCTGGTTCAAATCCAGCTCGGCCCAACAATTCACCAATATACCATGAGATGATATAACCCCCCCGTCCTTCAGAAATACCCGATACGGACGAATAAAAACAGAATCAAATTTTCTGCTCGATCCCTTATTTCCCTGGGATTGTAGTTCAATTGGCCAGAGCACCGCCCTGTCAAGGCGGAAGCTACGGGTTCGAGCCCCGTCAGTCCCGACAGATTCAATAAGTAGATCAATCATCTTTCCTTTTTCTGTCAACAGGGGAGCAGGAAGTAAAATTTCATTCCCAGGGGGGTTCTTTTTTCTTTCCCTTTCGTTTTGCCTTTCTCATCAAACAAATAGGAGGATTTTCATTACTTCAAGTAGTACTGATTGGTATTAGAAATACCTATGTAGATTTGTACAATTGATGGTAGCACTAAAGTCAGTATTCCAAGAGATACTGAATCTGTTTTTGCGATGGAATAGAGGACTATATGTTTCTTAAGCGCACATACAAAAATGGAATTCTTTTCTTGTACAATACAAAATGAATTTAACATAATTCCCCCGATAGAATACTTTTCCAACTTAAAAAGTCTCCCTTTATGGCTCCGGTTTTGTTTGTGTAACCTCAATTGCTAATGTGAAGTATAAAAAATAGATTTCATTCAAAAGTAATTTTTTATTGGACCGGGAATCCTATTTTGGATTCAGTATGGATAAAAGATCTTCCTATGTTATACTATTCAATTCGCGACGACGAATTTATTTGATAGCTCAGATATTGTTATTCATGATATTGATCCGATTCAAAATCATTGAGAGATAATTCATTCATTGAATTTAAGAATTTACAGTCGAAAGATTTATCATCTCTATGGGATTAAATCCCGAGTTATTGTGAAGTAAAAAAAAGATGAGATTATGGAAGTAAATATTCTTGCATTTATTGCTACTGCACTGTTCATTCTAGTTCCTACTGCTTTTCTGCTTATCATTTATGTAAAAACAGAAAGTCAAAATAAAAATCAAAAGGATTAATTAATTTTAATTAATGTTTACTTCTGAGTTCTTATCAATGATTGAAGAAAAAAAAATGATTCCAATTTTGCGTCTTAAATGAAATGAGCGGACTAGAATCGACAGTATTCTATCAGATCCGATACTATAGTATAAGTATAGTAAGAAAGAAATATCGATTTCTTTCTTACCATACTATCTATTAGTGTTATTGTAGTGTATAAAGTTGTACTTTAGAATAAAGAAAGGGACTTAGTGTCGATCAATCTACAATATTATCTTTATATATGTATCAAGATAATAAAGGATATGGAATTTACATAGAACCCATTCACTTTTTTGATACCTCTTTTTTTCGATCAATATTAAATAATTGTCTTGTCTTACTTTATAGTTTGAATTTCTAGATTTCTTTTTATTTGCAATCTGAGTCTTGTGATCCATCGAAAGAATCAACAAAGGAAAAAGCATTACGACTCTTTAATAGATGCCCATAATGCTTTTTCCTTTGTTGATTCTTTGACAGGATGGGCACTTCTTCGGATTTGAAAGTGAATTTGAAAGTGAATAAATATTTAATATAAGAAATAATAAACCTCACAAATTTTTAATGCTTGAACCCCCGATCGAGAAAGTAGAAATTCAATTTCGAAATAAAAAATCGGTAAGTGCGCAATAGGTGACTCGCCCAAGGCAAGATCTTCTTATGCATAGTATTTCGTTAAACAACTACTATGTCTAAGTTTCATTTTTTCTCATAGAAATAACGCATACACTTAAAAAATTCCCCCTTTGAGCAGGAAAAGTAAAGAGGGAAACAAAAAAGGGTGGGTCGAGCCTTCTTTAGTATCCATCTATAATTCTAGGAAGAGCCCGTTTATTAAAATTTAAAATTGAAATAGAAAATTTAAGAAGACTTTGGTTGGAATAAAATTCCAATTATCTGTATCCCTCTACTTTCGAGATAAAAAGTGGGAATCCTTGAAATATCTCTTTAATTGAAAGAATTTGAGTCATAGAATCCATTACTCCACTAGAATCCAATGTAAGTCCTAAATGAAGC